ATTAGAGGCTTTAAATTGATTCTGTCCGGAGAATTAGATCGTCTCCCTGAACAGGCCTTTTATTTAGTAGGTAACATCGATGAAGTTACTGCGAAGGCTACAAACTTAGAAATGGAGAACAATTTGAAGAAATGACCTTAAATCTTTGTGTACTGACCCCTAATCGAATTGTTTGGGATTCAGAAGTGAAAGAAATCATTTTATCTACTAATAGTGGACAAATTGGCGTATTACCAAATCACGCGCCTATTGCCACAGCTGTAGATATAGGTATTTTGAGAATACGCTTTAATGACCAATGGTTAACGATGGCTCTGATGGGCGGTTTTGCTAGAATAGGTAATAATGAGATCACCGTTTTAGTAAATGATGCGGAGAAGAGTAGTGACATTGATCCCCAAGAAGCTCAGCAAACTCTTGAAATAGCGGAAGCCGGCTTGAGGAAAGCTGAAAGTAAGAGACAAACAATTGAGGCAAATCTAGCTCTCAGACGAGCTAGGACACGAGTAGAGGTTCTCAATGTGATTTCGTAACTAGTCGGTGCGCCCGAATCGAATAATCCTAATCCAAAGAATTTTTGTTTATACACATATGGATTCTTCCGATTGAATCCAATCAAGTGGAATCGGATTCTGATGTAAGGAAAAAAGTTTTAGTTTCAATTCGAAAATCAAATCGAATAGAAAAGATACAAAATCAGTAAGTAGAAAAACTTATTAGATACCATTGACCATGGTAGCTAATAAGTTCTACCTACTATTGGATTTGAACCAATGACTCCCGCCGTATGAAAGCAATACTCTAACCACTGAGTTAAGTAGGTCATTTATCATTATAAGGAGAAAAAAAAGGACCTCTCCCATCGATGGATTATAAATGCAATAAGACTTCGAAGCAATACCAATCAAAAAGATCAAAGAGATACGATGTTGGATCATGGAATATTCATCTTGACAAGAAATTATCTCCATAATATGATAAAATATGTATCACAAGCCCAAGGGCTATAGCTCAGTTAGGTAGAGCACCTCGTTTACACGTGCGCCAATGTTTTTCAGAAGAGTCCATCATGCAATCAAAGAATTGATCTTTTTGAGAAATCAATGTCTGACTCCAGGATTTTTAGGGAACAAAACAAGAGAACAATAGCCTGACAAATGGTTCGGTTCGATTCAGGTTCCCATTTAGGAACCGAATGGAATCCATCATTGATTTGAGATATTGATAAGGTGAATACCTAGTCTATTCAATGCTAGGCATAATGAGTATAAGGACCTCAAAAATTCTCTTTTTGTCCTATGAACCTTAAGGCGTATGAAGTTTCATATTTGATTCTTTAATCAGGATGATAGAGACTCCATTTAACTTAGGTTAATCTAGGCCAGAAGCAAACCTACGTCAAGATAACCTTTCTTTGAAACACTTTGGTAGTGCTCCTATATCACAATCCAAATAATGAATCCGAGCACGTGGAGCCATTTCCTTATTTTTCTGTCAAGAAAAAAAATATGGTAGACTAACTGATATTTCTAGCAGTTAATGAAAGAGCCCAATGCAAAAAAAAATGCATGTTGGGTCTTTGAAAGAGTTCGAATCATTTTGATAAGAAGCAGTTCGATCTCTTTTACCGAGAAGGTCTACGGTTCGAGTCCGTATAGCCCTATAATAATATAATAATCAAAATTGAAATACAAAAAGTTCTATAGTTTTCATTTACTCAATTACTGTATTTTTTGTTGTTTGTAACCGGTCGCTCGTGGTTGCTTGGTTCATCGAAATAAAATCATTCCCATAAGCTTGCTTATGGGGGGCTCGTTCAGAGCAGAACATAAAACGGAAAACAAAAGCCCATTTCAATCGTTATTTTTTTTTTTTCGAATCTCGGATAAAGAAACCCATTTTTTTTAGTAATTCATTTTTTTCGTATGTGAATTCCATATGATTTTGCCTCCAAAAATTCACCAAAAATGAGTGGGTATACCAAGGAAAAGAAGTCTCACTAACTCTTTGATTGTGGACAGTAAAGGAGGCAAAATCATGACATGAATCCGGTTAAAAATGCAACCTAACCCCACTCAAATCGAATAGTAAGTCACATGGATATAGGAACGGATTACTGTATTTGTCGACACGTCCGCGTTTGAAAAACGAAGATCTTTTCATAAACAGAAAACAAAATATATATAGAAAATAGAATCGAAAATCGATTGAATTTCGAATTCGAATATTCAAAATTTCAAAATTCGAAATCAAAATGAGAATTCTATTTGGAATTTTTTTTTTTCTAAAAGCCCGAAGCGAGGTGAAAGCAAGAGAGTTTTATTTGTTTTGTTTGTATAAGAGATTTATACTATACTGAAATAAAATCGAAGGAAGTGTAATGAAAATAGGAGTACAATCGAGAAACGAGACATCACAGCAAACAAGTGAAACTGTGTGGTTCGACCAAAATGCATTTTGGTTTTGACTAACCTGTTACCGATGACTTGACAATGAATTC